AGGGCCAATAGAAGCAAGCCCGACAGCCAACCCAGCAGCAATAACGGAAGCGGCAGAAATCAGTGGATTCATGATAAGTTCCTCGCACCAAAATAAAGAAATGGTTAATGATACAATCATCCAACGAATTTTGACTTAATTATATTATTCCATCGCTCAGATTCAACCTGCCGAAGTAACTAAGAACTCCGAATGGAAGTGAGAATATTATTGAACCTTCAGAACTATTTCGATATCTTCTTTTTAGTTCCTATCCACTGGATTTTTGTGAATCCGCGCCTACTTTGTTCTTCCATTTCTTTTTTCCAACCCACTCTTTGCTTTGAATTCTTCGTTTTTGTCTTTATTTTATCTCTTTATTTTATTCATTCAATTCAGAGTCAAAGACGAAACAGAAGAACTTCTATTCTTCTATTGGAATCCCTATCTAAATCCACAGTAGTAGGGTGGATTAGATCTATTTTGAGTTCATATATAACTAGTCAATATCTAATATCCCATATACGTGTGTTTCTTCCATAACGTAAACCAACTATTGATATCTTAGATTCAATCGGATTCTAGAATTCTTCCTCACTAGAATTCTTCCTCAAAGGATGGACAAGAGTTGGCTTATAGTCATTAGATTCCATATACTTAATTCTACACCCTCCTTTTTTCCTAATCATTTTTTTTTATATCGTTTTTTGTAAATTCGTCTTCACACGGATACAATCTAAATGGACGAATTCATTAGACGAAATCATTGCATAAAAATAAAAAATCAATATCAGTATTTGATTGAGCTAAGTTCATGCAATTTATTTTATTATTTATTAAAATTTGCTTTTGGTCAATCGTTGAATTGAATGAAATCGACTGAACTGGGAATCATTCTATAGAAAGAACAGCTTTTTTTAAATCATAGACCCTACCATAAGAATTCCTATTCAAATTAGGACTCAAATATTGAAATTGAATAAACCAAAAAATATCAATATAAAGATAATGGGAAATAGGATATTTCTATTTATTTCTATTTAGAGTAGGAATTTCTAGTAGGATATAAATAGAAATAGAAATAATAAAAAAAATGCTGAATTTTAGGAAAAAGATCTTTTCTTTTAGATTAGATCTCTTTCCCTTTTTATTAGAATTCTCTAATATCGTAATCTTTTTTGTTATTACTCTAGATCGTCGTATTTGTCTAGTTATGGTCCCTAAGTAAGTAGATTATCTTGAGTTGCACATACATTGCATTGGACTAAGCTAAAAAAAAGGCTAGACTCTTTATTTCAAAAACAAAAATTAGTCAATGATGACCCTCCATGGATTCGCCTATATAAGCCGCAGCTAAAGTTGCAAAAATAAGAGCTTGAATCCCACTTGTAAATAATCCAAGGAACATGACAGGTATAGGAACGACTGAAGGGACTAAAGAAACAAGAACAACAACTACTAATTCATCAGCTAATATATTCCCGAAAAGTCGAAAACTAAGTGATAAGGGTTTTGTGAAATCTTCTAAAATGTTAATGGGTAAAAGAATTGGAGTTGGTTGAATGTATTTATTGAAATACCCTAATCCTTTTTTGGAAAGACCCGCATAGAAATATGCTACTGACGTGAGTAAAGCTAAAGCAACAGTAGTATTTATATCATTCGTGGGTGCGGCTAACTCCCCATGAGGTAATTGTATGATTTTCCAAGGTAAAAGAGCACCCGACCAGTTAGAAACAAAAATAAATAGAAACATAGTTCCAATAAAGGGAACCCATGGACCATATTCTTCTCCAATCTGAGTTTTGCTCACGTCTCGAATGAATTCAAGAACATATTCGAAGAAATTTTGACCGTCGGTTGGAATGGTTTGTGGATTCCGAACAGCGATAACGGCAGAACCTAATAAGATAGCAATTACAACCCAAGAAGTAATAAGTACTTGGGCATGGACTTGGAAACCCCCTATTTGCCAATAGAGATGTTGGCCTACTTCCACACCCGAGATATCGTATAACCCGTTTAGTGCGTTGATGAAACATGATATACCATTCATATTGCCCTCTGACAGAAATAGAACTTTACTTAAAAAAAGGAATTATTTTGATTCAATCTTCTCTTGCCTACTCAAATTCTATATTTTTGACACCGACTAAACTAATCACACAATATTCCCATTCACAGTTTTTTTATCTCTTTTGTGGGATTCAGGATATAGTAACCGATTCCATAAATCTATATAGTTTCAAAAAAGAATTTATTTATCTTATTATTAATCAAGGATTTCGTATAGAGCTAGAACGACCCTCACAAATTGCGACTACTAATTTGTTAAGAATTAATCGAATTGAAGCTATAGCGTCATCATTTGCTGGAATCGAAATATCTGCGAGATCGGGATCACAATTTGTATCGATTAAACAAATTGTTGGAATTCCCAAAGTGATACATTCTCGAAGAGCCGTATATTCTTCTTGCTGATCAACGATGATTACAATATCAGGCAATCCCGTCATATATT